GATCCCTCAGAAATTTCATAAAATGGGCTTTCTAAAGACCCCCAACGATCAATCTTGGCATGAATTGCTAAAGATCCAATAAGTCCAACATTGATTCCTTCAGACGTGTCAATGGGACAAATGCGCCCATAGTGACTGGGGTAGATATCTCGTATTCGAAAACTAGCAGTTCGTCCTGTTAACCCTCCAGGACCCAAATAACTCGATTTTCTCCCATGAACTATTTGTGTCAATGGATTAGTTCGATCCAAAACTTGAGATAATGGGTGTAATCCAAAAAAAGATTCATAAGTGGTTGTTAATGGAGTTGAAGTTACCAAATTTTTAGGGGTTGGTATCAATTTATGCCTAATTGCTCCACATATAGTCCCCCTAACCACATTTTCTAAACGAATCAGGGCTAATCCGAATTGATCTTGTAAGAGATTCGATACAGAACGAATACGTTTATTTTTTAAATGATTCATATCGTCAAGCGTACCCATTCCAAATTTCATTTCAATCAAACGATCTGTAGCTGCCAATATATCTCTCGGTAACAAAAATGTATTGGTATGAGGTATATCAAGATTCAGTCTCCGGTTCATATTTAATCGACCAATCCTTCCTAATTCACATCTTTGTTGAAAGAATTTCTTTTGTAATTCCTTACATAAGGATTCAGAAAATACCGGATCGCCCCCTACACAAGTAAATTGTTGATAAAACTCCAAAATGGCATTTTCCTTTGATCCAATTTTTTTTTTTTCCTTATCATTCAGGAAAGCTAAGAAAATCTCAGGGTAACACACATTCTCTAAAATTTGTCGTAGATTCAAACCCATAGCTGATGATAGAACTAGAATAGATATTTTCTGTTTCCTACTCATGCGGGCCCATATCCTTGCTTTTCTATCAATCTCTAATTCTATTCTCCCCCCCCAATCTGATATTATAGTCCCAATATAGACCGAAATTCCGTTATGATCCAATTCTGAGCGGTAATAAATACCGGGGCTTTGCAATATTTGATTGATTACAATTCGGTATATTCCATTTATTAGAAAAGTTCCTAGGGAATTCATTAAAGGAATGTTTCCAATAAAAATTTTTTGTTCTTGTATATCCTTACTGTTTTTCCAAATTAATCCCGCGGATACATATAATTCAGAAGAATATGTAAGTGATTCATATACAGCATCTCCTTCTTTTATCAATGGTTCGACTAATTGATATGTTTCCACAAATAATTGAAATTCAATTTCTTGATCTGTATCTTTAATTTTTGGAAACTTAGAAAACTCTTCTGTTAAGCCCTGATCAATGAACCTACAAAATCCTTCAAATTGGATTTGATTAAATCCAGGTATTGTAGACATTCCCTCATTTACATCCTCGAGCATTTTTAATTTCCCGTTTATTAACTATTTTAAAAATCTCATTATTGGATCGTGCCTCATTCAATTCAATTATATAGATCGATCTAGCAATGATAGAATTTTTATTCTGTTTACAGAATCGCATAAAATTTTATCTAACTCCATAGATGGATATGGAATGTATGAAATACATATGAACGGTGGAATAAAGATAATTTTATACTCAAATTCGAATTTGAAAGAAATACAACTGGAAAGGGGTTGAGAAATTACACTTAACTTCGACTTAGAAAATTTTGTATAGAATAGCAAAACAAAACGTGATTTTATTTCTACCATTATTATGATATTACATATTCCAATATGATTGGAATATCCCTAAAATAAATGGATATGGATTCAGGATTTCATCTTTCGATGGGATAAAGAACCAATAATCAGAAACACTAGAAAGTTTATTTTTTTTAAGACTTAGTTAGCTTTTTCGTGGATTTCTTTGTTTAATTCAAAAAAAAAATTGCATATACATAGAAAAGATGTATTTTTATTTATTTGTATATATTTTCGATTTATATATTCTATATATATATAGAATATATAAAAGAATATATAAACAAAACTGTTGAAGTGCATAAGACGGCTTATTAAGCATATCCAGATAGAACTAGATAAAGCTATGTATATATTCCTGTCTCCCCCTTTACTGCAGTTCCATTTTTGACAGCACATTTTGATAGAGGAATTCTAGACAGATAAGATATCAGATTAGCTATCTGTGTAAAATTTTATGTTCTAGGGTTTACATATACCCATAATTGGTGTTATAATTCAAATTGAGAATAATTTTGTATTGAAAAGAATCAATACTGATTGGTTAGGTATCCATTTTTTTTTTCTGATATCATTACGATATCATTAAGATTAGGGAAATACAATTTTCGATTCAAATCCACGAATCGTTCGTAAATTCACAGTCAATAGTTAATGGTTCAAATTTGTCCTTAATTTTGTCTTTTGTGAAAGAAAAGTCACTTTTTTATTTCATATAGAAAGCAGAAAGAATTTTAATAGTGTATGTTTTGAAATACTATACAAAATTAATTGAAAAAATAAATCCAATCAAAAAATAAAAAAAAAAAAGAAGGATTTATTTTTCGGAATTTTGGAAAGGGATTAAAAAAAATGGGATTCACGGTGCAAGTACAAAAAAAAAGAGTCCCCCTTTCCAAAATAAAGGAGGACGATATTTTTGTCTATTTTGTGTCGTCTTGGCGGCATGGCCGAGTGGTAAGGCGGGGGACTGCAAATCCTTTTTCCCCAGTTCAAATCCGGGTGTCGCCTCATCAACAAAAGACGCAAAGTACCTTATTCCCTTTTGCTGATATAATTTGTTGAATTTTCCCCCAACAGAAGCACGCGGAGGAAAAGTCACCTTGATACTTCCAAGGGTCTTACTGTTTATTTTGTTTGTACTAAAAGTTTTTCAGTCATCATATAAAAACTTCTTAAAATTAATTGGCTTTTTTGGAGTGTTTCATCAATATATTGAAGATATTTTTTTTGACTCTGCGCCAGCGATTCTACTATTATTAGTATTAGTGAACAATAATAGAAAACTTCCTTAAATATAAAAATTCATTAATAAAAAATTCCTTCATATTCATAAAGATAGAGGACATAATTCACATGGATATAGTAAGTCTCGCTTGGGCTGCTTTAATGGTAGTCTTTACATTTTCCCTTTCACTCGTAGTATGGGGAAGAAGTGGACTCTAGGGGTACTACTAATTGAGTTGAGAAATCAAACTGTATCAATTGTTTTATACATTATTCTGCAAAGATTTTAAACTTTAACTCTTGTTTAAATTCAATTAAATTGAATTTAAAATATCTTCATTTCAAAATTCTATATCTATATTGGATTTGAGTGAAGTAATCTATTCTATGAATAATATATGAATAATACCCTTTTCTTTTAATTTAATCAAACAAATATTTCAATGATTGTGGTGTTCATATTTCCAAAGTAAAACGAATACAAATGATAGGAAATTGATTCCAACCAAATTTTTCCTAAATTATCTATTTCGATAAAGTGGTTCTTACCAGAGTTATATATCAACAATGAGGTGAGGGGGAAGGGATCGCCCTCCCTTTTTTTGTTTGTCTCTTTCCTGTTCAAAGAGAAAAAAAGTACTTCTTTTATTAACTATTAAATAGTTATTGGTTCTTAAATATTCAAAGTGATTAAAATTAAGTGACTTTTCCATGGGAAATAAGATATTTTCTTGCTTAGTTTATTATTTGTTTTATTCTTTTATAAAATTGATTTATGCTATACCTTATTTTATTAACTTGACTTATTTCATATCATGATTCAAGGATTAAAAACGGGCAGGGTTTACTAATCCTTTGTTTTGTTGAAACCTTAAAAGTTTTTATAGAACTCCTTTCCTTGGATGATCTGTCAACTGCTCGATCAATTCTTTCTTCGAAATTAAAAAAAAAGATTTCTTGATTTTCTTTTATTAATATTAATAATTAATATTACTATATGTTCAGATTTTTTACTTTTTTTTTATTGATTTTATTCTTTCAGTGGATGTTGGGATTCATATTGAAAATAATCAGAACTATAGGAATTAGAATAATAAAAGTAAGAACTGCCTTTCGATTTCGACTATTTCAGATTAATTAGAATCAACACAAATAGATGAAGAAATAGAATTGGGATATTATGTACATTCCATATAGAGAATTGATATCTAGATATATCAATATGAGATTCTAGATTAATCTATATCTATACTAAACCTATATCTTCATACAGTATAACTTTATACATTAGAATACCAAAAATAGGTAGTATGATAGAAAAAAAAAAAAAAGATTTCTTTCTATCATACTATGGGATCTCATAGAATACTGCTAATTCTAGTCTATTTATTTCATCTAAAACGAAAACTAGTAATCCTTTTCATTTTATTCCGTCAATCATTGGTAAGAACTAAGAAGTCAAGTTTCATTCAAATTAATCACCTTGACTAAGACTAACTGTTTTTACGTATATTATAAGTAAAAAAGCAGTAGGAACTAGAATAAACAATGCAGTAGCAATAAATGCAAGAATATTTACTTCCATAATCTCATCCTTTCTTTCATTTTTCTTTACTTCGCAAAAACTCGGGATTAAATCCCATAGAGATACTAAATCTTTCGCCTCTACTATAAATTCAATGGGATGAATTCCATCTCGATGATATTGAATTGGATCAATATCATGAATAACAATATCTGAGCTATCAAATCGCTTCATTGTCGAGAATTCAATAGTATAACATAGAAAGATTGTTTATCCATACCGAATTTAAAAACAGATTCTTGATTCAATTTCAAATTTATTTACTTTACTTTTTTTAATTTTTCATATTCTTTTCTCGAAAAAATAAAAAATTCTTGACTTCTTTGTACAATCATGGGAGACGTATCATGTAACCACCTTTCCTTTCCACTTAGATTGGTTACAACCAAACCCAAACAAAAGTGCGCAATTTGAAATTTGAATGAGATTAGACAAAATCGGAGCCAAGAAAAAAGATACTTAAAAAAAAAAAAGGATTCTATCAAAGAAATTAAATTCATTTTGTATCGTACAAATCCGATTTTTTTGTGTGATTTATTTGTGTTGTGTATGGGGCTACCGGAAAAGATATGGTACTCGATTCGATTTCATTATACGGGTCAGGAGTAATCGAAAAATCCAAACTAAGTAGAGTATCTTTTTAAATCTTGAATATGACGCTACCAATAATTGTACTAATTCACATATGTTTCGATTAATCAGTACTAGTTGAAAAAAGAAAAAAAAAAGAAGTATCCCCTTGGGAATGAAAATGAAATTGTGCTATTTGCTCCCCTTTCGCAGAAGGGGGAGATATGAGTTGATGTATTTGTTTTATTCCATTTTTTTTTTAATATTATTAGATCCGTCGGGACTGACGGGGCTCGAACCCGCAGCTTCCGCCTTGACAGGGCGGTGCTCTGACCAATTGAACTACAATCCCCGGGAAATGCAATAAAATGTACAGCATACATATTATTATGATTTCATTCAAACCCTTTTTTTATATTTATATTTCGATTTTCGATTGAAATCAACGTCTTGGAACAGAAAGGGGAGTGTGATATTCACATGGATATACACTTTAATGATACAAAAGGACAGGGATTGCTAGTAATCTTTTCATTATTTCAAATCAAAATCGAATAAAAAAAAATCTTTCAATGTAAAAAAAAAAAAAAAAGACTCTTTTTTCTTTACATTACTCTTTATTCTTAGACTTTATACTTACAAATCCGGATCTGAGTCTAGATGATTAGCAAGATCAGAATTTTGAGAAAAAAAAGAAATAAAACAAATAAAATAAAGAACAAGTAGAGATATATCCGAACTTTTTCCTTTTTTTCGTATCAGGCATTTCGCGAGAACAAGGGGCTTATTTCATGGCAGATCAGTGAATTATTGGGCCGAGCTGGATTTGAACCAGCGTAGACATATTGCCAACGAATTTACAGTCCGTCCCCATTAACCGCTCGGGCATCGACCCAGGAAGAATCAATTCCAGATTTTTTTATTAAAAAAAAAAAAGAATACACGATCCCCTTCCGTTCGTAATACCCTACCCCCAGGGGAAGTCGAATCCCCGTTGCCTCCTTGAAAGAGAGATGTCCTGAACCACTAGACGATGGGGGCACATTTGCCCGACCGCCAGCATACTATGTTCATAGTATGAACAGTTTTTTGAAATTGTCAATATAAGAAAATGGTATGACTCGATTTGAAGAATCTTTGCCCCTTTCAGATTCCATAGAATTTTTTTATTCTTATATTAAGATTCATTCTAATCGCCATTATCCATTATAGGCCATTATCGATTAGAATAATTTCATTTTAATTTAATAATTAGAATATAATAATTCTAATCGAGAATACTAATTTCAAATTCTAATTAAATAATTTATTTAATAAAAATGTAATTAATATTCTATTATAATATAATTTCTAATATAGTTACTTACTTTTTCTAGATTTAGAGATTGAATTTCTAATCTAGTTTCATAGATCTATCTTATCCACATAGTAGATCATTCAAGAATTCAATCAAATGAGCCCCTTTAACTCAGTGGTAGAGTAACGCCATGGTAAGGCGTAAGTCATCGGTTCAAATCCGATAAGGGGCTTTGGCGTTTTTTCATAAAACCAGCGGTAGTATTCCTATTTGAAGAGGGAATAGAAGTTGCTATTTATAATAACAAAAGTAAGAAACTCTAGAATTATAATTAATTCTAAAATTTTCAAAAATTAATATAATTAAAAAAATTAATATAATTAATATTATAATGCTTTATTTTAGCTTCTTTTCAACTTTCGTTTAGAATCTATCTTTAGAAATTTTTTTTTGAGAAAAAAAAATAGAATATTCTATAGAATATTTGAATATATTATTAGTAATCTATTAGTAGTATTAGAATATTGTAATATCCAATATTAATATCTAATAATAATAAATTATTTTATTCTAATCTAATATATTTCTATTTTTTTATAATATTTTTTATTTTCGAATATATTTATATTTTCTATAATTTTTCGATTTATATAATTTTATTAATTTTATATAATATCTTTCTTCTATATTCTAGTTTAGTTATAGAATATATTTCTAGCTATTTCGAATATATTTTCTTCTATTTTTTATACTATTTTTTAGAATAGTCTATTTTTTAGAATATATTCGAAATAGAATATATACTATTCTAGTTATAGTATAGTATTTCGAATATATATTATTAGAATTCTAGAGTATTCTTTAGAATATATAATATTAGTCTATTTTTTTTTTATCTAGTTATTTATAGAGTTAGAAAGTTTAGTTAGAAGGTTGAACATTTGTTTATTATATTAGAATAGAAATATAATGAATAATTCAATAAATGAGAAATTATCTCTTAAATCTCCAAATTTCCTTCTTTTCCATAAATCAATCGTCAAAATTGGATTCGAAATCAATAAAAGTAAGTGGACCTAACCTATTGCATCATGACTATATCTACTATTCTGATATTCAAATTCGATATAGAT